TATGATACTAGAACTTATGCCTTATCGAGCATGTTATGCCATTTTAAAATTGGTTTATTCTGCAGCAGCAAATGCTAATCACAATAAGGGTTTGAACGAAACAAGTTTAATCATTAGTAAAGCCGAAGTCAACGAGGGCACAACTGTGAAAAAATTAAAGCCCAGGGCTCGAGGACGGGGTTATCCTATAAAAAGATCCACTTGTCATATAACTATCGTATTGAAAGATATATCTTTAGATGAAGAGGAAGAAATAGATAAAAGGAAATTCTATAAATTAGAGCTGAGGAATACTTAAAGGAAGAATATTTTATATTATAAAAAATACAAATACGCTATATTATGTTATGCTTAAAAAAAATCGAATGAATAAAAAAAAAATACAAACGGATGTCACGTTTCACGATATATATAGTAGTGGGGGATTATGGGACAAAAAATAAATCCACTTGGTTTCAGACTTGGTGCAACCCAAGGTCATCATTCTCTTTGGTTTGCACAACCAAAAAATTATTCAAAGGATCTACAAGAAGATCAAAAAATACGAGATTGTATCAAAAATTATGTGCAAAATAATATGAAAATATCCTCTAATGTAGAGGGAATTGCACGTATAGAGATTCAAAAAAGAATCGATTTGATTCAGGTCATAATCTATATGGGATTCCCCAAGTTATTAATAGAAGACAGGACTCGAAGAATCGAAGAATTACAGACGCATGTACAAAAAGAACTCAATTGTGTAAACCGAAAACTCAACATTGCTATTACAAGAATTGCAAATCCTTACGGGCACCCCAATATTCTTGCAGAATTTATAGCCGGACAATTAAAGAATAGAGTTTCATTTCGCAAAGCAATGAAAAAAGCTATTGAATTAACTGAACAGGCAGGTACAAAAGGGATTCAAGTACAAATTGCAGGGCGTATCGACGGAAAAGAAATTGCACGTGTTGAATGGATCCGAGAAGGTAGAGTTCCTCTACAAACCATTCGAGCTAAAATTGATTATTGTTCCTATGCAGTTCGAACTATCTATGGGGTATTAGGCATCAAAATTTGGATATTTGTAGACGAGGAATAATAAGAACTTACTTGACTTATATTTAGTTATATCTGGTGATAAAACAAAAAATGGCAAACTCTTTCATTCTTTTTCTGGTAAATAATAAAAAAAAAAAAAAAAGAACAATTCTATAAGGTTGAATAAAAATTCGATTAATCATTTGATATAATTGCTATGCTTAGTGTGTGACTCGTTGGTTTTTTTAGGGTTGGGATTCCAAAAAATGGACAGCCCATAGTACAAACTGATAACTATAGAACTAATAACCAACTCATCACTTCGTGTTATCTGGATAGAAAGAACCAGTCAAGATATGATATATAAGTCATATCATTGTAGCAACTGAAATCTTTTTTACATAAAAAAAAATCTGATTATGGGTTGTAAAGCAATATAAAGTATACAGATAAATGGAAGGGTGAGAGAAAGATAGAAAAAGAATATTAATGATATATAATTCCAATATGTAAGGTCTATGAGTCATCTCATATAAAGGGAATGTAATAAAGCATCAATACTGATTGATCCATAATTAGACAAATCCGTGCATAGAACAAAAAATCAAGAGCCCCGAGCCAATAAAGACTGAGAAGGTTGACTCAAGAATAAATTTAATTGGAGGCTCCGTTGTAAAATTCAGACCTAATCATTAATCGAGAAGTGGTGGGAACGACAGAACCTGTGAATGCATAAGATTCTATTGAAAACGAATCCTAATGATTCATTGAGTAGGATGGCGGAACGAACCAGAAACCTATTCATTTATTCTGAGAGGTCATGTCATAGACTAATCTTACAACTGAATGTTGAAAGAGTAAATATTCGCCCGCGAATTTTTTTTTATTTCTAAATTTTAGTCGATTCGAAATAAAAGGAAAAACAAAATAAAGATTCATTATAGCGTTCTACCAAAACGACATTATCTATAAATAGAATACGTGTTAAATTATATATTAAAACACAAAAAATTTCTAATTTATAATCGATTAGATCAAATTTCAAAGAATCCCACGATTCCATATATTATTAACCGTGTATTTTTTTTTGTTTAATTTTTTAAAATTGTTTAATTCGCGAGGAGCTGGATGAGAAGAAACTCTCGTGTCCGGTTCTGTAGTAGAGATGGATGGAATTGCTAAACAACCATCAACTATAACCCCAAAAGAACCAGATTCCGTAAACAACACAGAGGAAGAATGAAAGGAATATCTTATCGAGGTAATCGTATTTGCTTCGGTAGATATGCTCTTCAAGCGCTTGAACCCGCTTGGATCACATCTAGACAAATAGAAGCAGGGCGGCGAGCAATGACACGAAATGCACGCCGCGGTGGAAAAATATGGGTACGCATATTTCCAGACAAACCTGTTACAGTAAGACCTACAGAAACACGTATGGGTTCGGGGAAAGGATCTCCCGAATATTGGGTAGCTGTCGTTAAACCCGGTAGAATACTTTATGAAATGAGCGGAGTAGCAGAAAATATAGCTAGAAGGGCTATTTCAATAGCGGCATCTAAAATGCCTATACGAACTCAATTCATTCTTTCTGGATAGGAATGTAGAAACAAACGAAAGGGGTTTTGGGGATGAAAAAAAAACAATTGCAGGTTTCTTTTTTTGTTTTGAACAAATAATATTTCTTTTTTTTATTTATACCTTTGCATTGAAAAAGAAAAAACCGATAAAAAAATGATATGATTCAACCTCAAACCTATTTGAATGTAGCGGATAACAGCGGGGCCCGAGAATTGATGTGTATTCGAATCATAGGAGCTAGTAATCGACGATATGCTCATATTGGTGACATTATTGTTGCTGTAATCAAGGAAGCAGTACCAAATACACCTCTAGAAAGATCAGAAGTGGTCCGAGCTGTCATTGTACGTACTTGTAAAGAACTCAAACGCGACAACGGTATGATAATACGATATGATGACAACGCTGCGGTTGTTATTGATCAAGAAGGAAATCCAAAAGGAACCCGAATTTTCGGCGCGATCGCCCGGGAATTAAGACAGTTAAATTTCACTAAAATAGTTTCATTAGCACCTGAAGTATTATAGGGGAAGACCTTAATATAGTATTTGAATGAAATTGATTAAATTTATTTAATTAATTAGTAAATTGTTTATCTATCACGTATATATCTTTAATAATTCATAAATATTAAAAAATTAAGAAAAAAAGAAAAAGAGCATGTTGATTATATCAAAATTAGGGGGAAACAAAAATCTTAGTTTATCATGAGTAAAGACACTATTGCTGACATAATAACCTCTATACGAAATGCTGACATGAATAAAAAAAGAACAGTTCGAATACCATCTACTAACATCACTGAAAATATTGTTAAAATCCTTTTACAAGAAGGTTTTATTGAAAACGTGAGAAAACATCAAGAAAGCAATAAATATTTTTTGGTTTTAACCCTACGACATAGAAGAAATAGGAAAGGACCATATAGAACTGTTTTAAATTTAAAACGGATCAGTCGACCCGGTCTACGAATATATTCTAACTATCAACGAATTCCTAGAATTTTAGGCGGAATGGGGGTTGTAATTCTTTCTACTTCTCGAGGTATAATGACAGACCGAAAGGCTCGACTAGAAGGAATCGGCGGAGAAGTTTTGTGTTATATATGGTAATCTTTATAATAGCCGACACGGTCATATTTGTGAAAAAAGAGAAAGGACAAGTTTATAATATTATCCCTCTTACATTAGTTGATACTTCAAAGCGGTTTTACTTGGAATGAAACAACAAAAATGGATTCATGAGGGTTTAATTACTGAACAACTTACCGATGGTATGTATCTTCCGGATTCGTTTAGATAACAAAAAAATTATTCTGGTTTTTGTTTCGTAAAGGATTTCATGTAGTTTTATACGTATACTACCAGGAAATAGACTAAAAATTGAGGTAAGTCCTTATGATTCAACCAAAGGGCGTATAATTTAGAGACTCCAAAGCAAAGACTTGAATGATTAGGCGGTTTTTTCAATTTCAACATTCTTTCGTGAGGATACAATTCGAAATTCAAAATTTCAAGAAACTTATTTTCTTCCAATAAGTAGATTCGGAATTAAAAAAAGGAATGACAAATATGAAAATAAGGGCCTCCGTTCGTAAAATTTGTGAAAAATGTCGATTGATCCGTAGGCGGGGACGAATTATAGTAATTTGTTCTAACCCGAGACATAAACAAAGACAAGGATAATCTTTCTAAAACAAAAAGACTCTCGAAATCTAAAGGACCCGATGTACAGATGTACAAATAAATAAATAAAATAAGTAAAAAAAAAAAAAAAAAAGAATAAGGATCTGTTTTGACATGAAATGGATATATCCATATATCTCTGACTTATATTTATGAGATGATAAAATATGGCAAAACCTATACCAAAAATTGGTTCGCGTAGAAATAGACGTATTGGTTCACGTAAGAATCCACGTAGAATCCCCAAGGGAGTTATTCATGTTCAAGCAAGTTTCAACAATACCATTGTGACTGTTACAGATGTACGGGGTCGAGTAATTTCTTGGTCCTCTGCCGGGGCTTGTGGATTCAAGGGTACAAGAAGGGGTACACCATTTGCCGCTCAAACCGCAGCAGGAAATGCTATTCGGACAGTAGTGGATCAAGGTATGCAACGAGCAGAAGTTATGATAAAAGGCCCGGGTCTCGGAAGAGATGCGGCATTAAGAGCTATTCGTAGAAGTGGTATACTATTAAGTTTCATACGGGATGTAACTCCTATGCCACATAATGGCTGTAGGCCTCCTAAAAAAAGACGTGTGTAAAAATAAACATTGAAGAGATTTCAAGAGAAATAAATAATTCAATGATTTGATCAAATAATATACTATGGTTCGAGAGAAAGTAACAGTATCTACTCGGACACTACAGTGGAAGTGTGTTGAATCAAGA